TTTCTCATTCTGCATTGAATCATATGAATCGATCTAGCAATGATGGAATTTCGATTCTGTTTACTGAATCACATGAAATTTTACCCAACTCCATATATATGGAATGTATGAAATACGTATGAACGGAGGAAAAAAGATGATTTTAGACTTAATTACTTAATTTTAGACTTAGTTAAATTGGAATTTCTAAGAGACAGATCCAAACGGAAAGGGATTGATAAATTCCACTTAGAATTATGGAGTTTTTTTATTTTGTCTAGAATAGAAAATTCACTTTATACCATTATTATGATATTACATATTCCAATCCGATTGGATATCAGAAAAATAAATGGATTCGGGATTTGATCCATTCACGGAGATAAAGACATAATAATCAGAAACAATATAACAATAGAAAGTTCATTTTTTGAGTACTTAACTCTTTCGTGAATTCCATTGTTCCAAAAATGATTTGCGGAGAACTCCTTTTTCTTTTTTTCGTAGAATTTTTATTTTTAGAATACGATTGAAGTGCATAAGAAGGCTTGTATTTATTAAACCCGCGCTGCTATAGCTATCTATCCATACATCGCTCTCCTTTATTGCATACTTCTACTCGGGACAGCACATGTCGTACTCTATCAAAATTTCTATTTTCTCTTCAATCTAATCAATCAAAATTGCAGTACGACAAGTGTGCGCCAATTCCCTATAAACAGGCATCATACACAAATAATATACCCCATAAGCTAACTGTGGAACACAACTTATGTTTGGGGTTTACATATACTAATAATTGACATTATAATTGAAATTGAGTTGAGAAGGTTTTTTTCAATAAAAAATCAAGACTGATTAGTTATATATCAATTTTGATTTTCTTATATCATTTATCATTACGGAAAGACAATTTGAGATGTAAATCCAAGAGTGGGTCATGAATTTACAGTCATATAGTTAATGGTTCCAATTTGTTCTGAATTTTGGCTTTTGTAACTGAAAAAAATTCCCATTTGGTTTTTTAATAGAAAAGAGAGGTATTTAGATATTGGGTGTTTTGAGATACTATAAAATTAATTGAAGGGAAGGAGCCGGCCCCCCCCAAAAAAACAAATAACAAATAAAGGGGAATATTTTCATCGATTTTGTATCGTTTTGGCGGCATGGCCGAGCGGTAAGGTGGGGGACTGCAAATCCTTTTTCCCCAGTTCAAATCTGGGTGTCGCCTGATTAACAAAAGACAAGACTCGAAATCCCTTATTCTTTATTCTCCTTTGCTGTTATAACTCGCCGAATTTTTCCCAGCAAAACACGCGTAGTCTTGAGACTTTCTTGATTGGAAACAGCTGGGGGTTCCCTTCTTTAAATTAAAGTGCCGTAACTCGTTGTATTTAGGATTCAAGGAAAGATTGTAGTAGTGGAAGGGCTATCATATCAAATAAAGAGTTACCGATTTTTTCCATTACTAATGTCGTGTCTACTGGCCGGGTCTTGAATTAGATTGGATGGATAATTGGCTTTTTTCTTTTACTTAATGATAATGAAGGACAAGAAAAATAAAGAATAGGTATCAGTATTCCTACATATATATATTAGTAGCATTCCCTTTGATACTTCAAAAGAAAAGCGTAACTGCAGTTTAATTTTTCATATTTATTGGACTTTCATCAAGGGTGTTGGGTCAGAATCCCCTTTTGACTCTGCACCAGTGATTCCACTATTATTAATAAACACTAATGGAATAATTCCTTCATATTCAGAGAGATAGGGGACATAATTCACATGGATATAGTAAGTCTCGCTTGGGCTGCGTTAATGGTAGTCTTTACATTTTCCCTTTCACTCGTAATATGGGGAAGGAGTGGACTCTAGAGATACTACGAATTGAGTTGGGGAATCAAATTGTATCACTTTTTTATAGATCGTTTTGCAAAGCATAAATAATCTTTATTAATTATTTAATATATTGAATTCATTAATTTAATTCAATTTCGAATTAAAAAATTGAATTAATAAAAATATCTTCATTCCGAAATTGTATTGGCTTTTATTTCTGCTGTGCTTTATTGACGCGTTTGCTATCATGGCTGAAGGATTCAAAATCGATAGAATAACCCTTTTCGAATTTCGAAATCCGAAGAAGTTACCATAGAACTCCTTGGATTATCTGTAAACCGCGCAATCAATTACTTCTTTGAAATGCTAAAAAAAAGATTACTTTTTAATTTTCTATAAATTAGAAAATAATAAGAGTTGCCTCGCGATTATTTCAGATTGATTGGAATCAACAAAAATAAAATAGATAAAGGAAACAAATAGATGAAGCAAAGAAATAGAATTGAGATACTATGTACATTCCATATATTTAATTGATATTAACATTTATGAAGATCCATATACATATTGTAGATTGATCTCGATTCAGTTTGTATCTTTCTAGATTACAATAATAAAAATGGATAGTATGGTCGAACGATTCATTTTTGAATCGTTCGACCATACTATTACTATCGGAGCT